TCTTGGTCTAGCAGATGGAGAAAGCTGAGATTGGTTCAAGATAAGCTTCATGAGGTGTGGAGCATAGAGATAATTCTTCTTCAAACCTCTCTTGGCGAGTTGGTACTTGAAAGAAAAGATAAAGGGCTTATCCATGGTTTTTATCCATTGCATTTTCCCATTGGTTTGATCGTGAAAAGTGATAGCTGTCCTGTTCTGATCCCAGATTCTAAAGGCAACTTCAATTTGATACATATCATTCAGTCTACTTCAAGAAGGTATTTGGAAGTGAGAAGTGGGTGAACTGGGAGCATGTAGGAAAGCAAGATGAACTCAAAGCAGTGATTCCTCTTTTTGACAGTTGTGACCTTCTCTGAATTCAAGCAATATTTTTATGCTTCCGCAATCAAGGAGTTCTATGCCACAGTGCACATCCCTAAGAATTGCTCCAACATGCAATGGATTACAAGAGGCAAAATGTTCAGAGTGTCTTCTCGCAGAGATGTTTCACTTGCCACATGAGCCATCTCTCTCCCTTTTGCATCCTCTACATGACATGACCAAGGAGGAGAAGAATCAATACTTCTTTGAAGGGTGTAGCTGAGAAAGACATGCATCTTCTAGCCCAAAGAAAGTGAACAAGCTTGTAAGAGCATCTGTGCGGAGGAAATCAGGATGCAATCTACAATCTATCTTGGCATGTCTTGGATTTCCATCGAAGAATCAATGCATTCAATCCGCATCTTCCTTACACGAAGAACTTTCTTAAGACAGGAATCCTAGTTCGTATTCCGAGCTCACCTTTGGGGCATCAGTTTCGCATACCAAACAATAACAACAGGTTCATTCATTGATTCCGAGCAGGTTGGCCCTATCGGGTTAGGTAATTGATATCGGAATTCCAAGCAGCCGAGATAATTTCATTCAGGAAGATACCAACTCGAAGGAACCATGGAAAAGAAATAGGGATTCTTCCCGTTCTGATGCAAGTATAGCAGTGGAAGAACTGAGCACTCAACTGTATTGTATCTGGCTACTAAAGCAGGTGTGCATTTTCACTACCTTGACTTTCCAATATTGATAGGTCGCGATAGAAATCGGAGAGCCAACCCACGAGCTAAAGGTGGATAATCATACGAGCTAAAGGTGGAGGTGGAGGTGGATAATCATACGAGCTTACCAAGAGTCCGAGAAAGCGGGTGAATAACTTAACCAAGCATCGCATGGACCAATAGCGCCCTTAGCGTGGGGGCAATAGCAACTAAACTAGTAAGGGCAGCAGCAACTAGTGAGGAAGACCGTACTTTGTCTTGGTTTGGCGGGATTCTTTCCTTTGTATGTAGGATAACAATCCTTTCCTCAATCAATAGATTCTGCCCTCTGCCCAAAGCAAACCGGAAACAAGTATCGATCTGCCTGTACAATCGGACCAATTGACTTGGCATACGCCTCTTCTCCACAGGCATGCTTTCTTAGTCTCTAGTGGGCTTTGCCCGCCTCTCGTGGGGAACGTATTGTTCTAGTCAAACCATGCCCTAAATCGTTATTCCTTTCCTCTGCTAGTTGAGAATGGGATTTTGGATTGCGATTTCCTTTATTTGATGACTGGAATGTGCCGTAGGATTGCACATCTCGGCCTAAGGTCCGCTACTCCCCTTTCCCAAAGTCTAGGTGGTTCCATTTATTTATTAATCGGAGTTCGGGAAGCGCATTACAGTACATGTATGCTTTTAGCGGGAATCCTCTGAAAGATGGGAGCATACGGATTGATTCGGATCAACATGGAATTGTTACCTCATGCTCATTATAGATTTTCCCTGGGGAATGCAGCTTCAACTTCTCTTGGATTAAAAAACAGAATAGCCTCTTCCTCACATGGGTTTCATAATTATAGGAATTGGTTCCATAACCAACATTGGACTCAATGGAGCTATGTTAGAAATATTCTCACATGGTGCTAGACTTATTTTCTTGGCTTGTGATAGAATGCGTCTTGTTTATCGAGAAAAACAACTGGCACATCACATACGAGATGAAAAGTAGAGTTTAGACTCATTGAGAAAAGGAAACCAGTAACCACGAGACGAGGAGAGTCGAAAGCAAAAAGCAACCTCCCTCCTGTCCATTTCATCGTTGATCCGGAAAGAAGAATGACATTGAATCGATTTAAAGCACTTCCCTCAAGCCGAAACCGGAACAGTCAACTAGTCGGGATGGAGCTAGTTTCCTATCATAAGAATTCCATCTCTGCTTCTATTGAAATGAGTTTCTTTCTTTCGGGCATATCTTTTCATCTATCCCTCTGTACTCATCTCTTACTAGACCACATGTGCAGTGAATCGAGGGCACTCGCTGCAGCAGCAGTACCACAGCGTGTAATCTCAGGTGCTTGAGAAATTATTGGTTTGGATGCTTATGGGTATTCTGGTTTCTTCTTCGTGCTATTGTGTGTGAATCTTGGTTGGCTGCCCCAGTAATCTACGAGGTGTATGCTGGTTTGTTTATCCCTTCTTATGCACAGGAGGTGCTTGATGAAATGCCTGAGAGCATGATGCCACTTGAGTTCACACAAAACAAACATGATATGAAGTGGACGAAAAGGACATGTAAAAGTTTTTTGCTGGGGGATAGAGAAATCTTGAGTATGACCATGGTGCAAGAAACTGAAAAGTGATGAAGGGTGTGGCTCGTGAGCAAGGGCTTACAGCTACCTGTTCTCATGAGTCATGCTGAATATGAACCATGGAAATGAGTGAAGGATGCTGCCAGTGAAGCGGAGCACATGTCACTAAGTGAGGTTGTCATCGACAAGTGACTTGTGGTTGATAGACTCAGGTGCATCTCGTCATATGGTCCAAGTTGCTGCACTCCTATCAGTGGAGGATAAAATGTTTCGTTAGCCGATGGTTCTTCGAAACCTATATCAGGTACTGGAACAGTGCGCCCTACTATTAATTTCTCATCAGTCTTGCATGTGCCCCGTGAATCCACTCTCTGTTAGTGCAGCAGCTAAATTGCTGCTTCCCGAAGTTGTGTTTGTTTCGACAATGAAAAACTGGAATCAAACTTGGTGTGGGGATAATGAGAGATGGTTTCTACTATCTAAAGCAAGATCATGTTGATGCCCTCTGTCTTATGTCGAAGCCCAGTGGATGAAATTCCACTTCAAGCTTGGGCTTCTCAACACTTGAGTTTATGTATCCTGCGGCAGCTGACAAGAACAGGCTAGTATGTGAGACATGTGAACTGGCAAAGCGCACAAGGTCATCGTATATTTATTCAGGTATGAGAAGCAATGTGCCATTTTATACCATCCATTCGGATGTTTGGGGGCCATGTGAAACTACATCCTTGAATGGCTACCGATGGTTTCTCACATTTATTGACTGCTCTAGTCGATATACTTGGCTCTATGTCATGAAGAAGAAAAGTCATGTTTACTCTTGCTTCGCCATAAAACAGTGATGAACCAGTATAATGCACAAGTTCAGGTGTTTAGATCGCAAGGAAGTAGTAGAAGTTCTGTTCCATATTACAATCCTCAAGGGGAAGAAAAACAAGCCTATCCTATCATCCGAATTCCATTTCATCTCGAAAGAAGAATATGACTCCAGATTCTTCTTCTTCAAAGCATACTTCTGCACCCACAGATGGGAATGCGCTGTAGAGATCCTCCCTGGCACTTGTCCTTCTTCATGTTCTTGGCATATTGCCCTTATTTGGGCTGGAAACAAAGGCCCAGCCATTCGGGAAGCAGAAGTGATTTCTGTGTATCCAGCTTTTGCCTCAACTTGGACTGGAGCTTTCGGATCTGGTAACTGTTTGCTTTAGCTGTTCGGAAATAGTTCTAGTTTGCTTCTCAGGTTTTGCCTTTCAAGAAATGCTCAATTAGAGGATTTGCCGGAACTCGTTACCAGCTTGTTCTTTTCTTTTCCTTCGCCATCCCACCTAATAAGGGCAATAGGAATCCCAAATTGGCATGAATTGACAAAAGTATGAGGCACATACGGAGGTAAAAGTTTCTATTTTGATACCCACAAGCAAAACCTAAAAGATCAAGGTTTTCCACATAGGGAGGGAGAAACTGATAAGAAAAAGGAGCCGGTTTCGGAAATAGGAATATCATCAAAGCAAGTTCAAGCGATAGTTGACTGTTCCGGAAAGCAGGTAAATTGGTCTAGGCCCAGGAAATGGAAAAAATGTTTTTTTATAAACATAAACCCGGTGTTTTGGGCCGATGAGAAGCTTTTGAAGATGTTATGATAATTGGCCCTTTCTTTCAAGGGAAAACTATCTCCTTGTTCATTCTAGTTGGCAAACAAACCCATCCCTTGCGGACTTGGAAAGCAAAGTAGGTCCTATTTCCCTTACTTTTCTTCCGAGCTTATCTTTTCCTTCTGCTTTGGACAAATCGATTTTATGGCGTATTTCAGTTCAGTCAGTAGTGAACCTCTTCCTTCATTCAAGTTGGACTAGATAAACACTAGTATCAATTGGTAATCGAGACCTAAACGAATAACTTCTCGAGGTAAGGTAAGATCAATATCAATAGGTGGGAGTAAAGTCAGAAGTGAAGGTAGCAGAATAGAACCTATGTTGATGTAGCTTAGCTTTTCCAATACTTTCCTTTCCGTGCTTTGACCATGTCGGTTTTCAAGTTCACAAAAGGGGTTTTTCCAGGTCAAGCTCACAGGCATTAGCACTTGCCGTTACTTACAGTGTGGATAGGCCGGCCTCATCTCATCTAGTCCTCTGTTCAATGAAGCCTTGGTATCTGCTTCGGCTAATTCATACTTCAGATCGACGGGACGGTTGACTTGAGTTGGTTTTGTTCCTTCGCGGGGCACTTTTCATACTCAACTAAAGAGCAGGCGCCTTCCGGGGGCGAGGAAAGATGGCTTCATTTCTTTAATTACAATCTGTATTCCTATCGATCTGAAGCCATTGATTCGATTTCATGCACTTTCGTTATGCGGTCAGAACAAGTATCAAGAATAGGTTTAGCCTTTCCGTTGATCAATTCGATCTGTAAAATATGAGGTTTTGCAGCTATATGAGACAGAAGTTTTCACTTTATTGACCCGAAACAAAAAAAAGTAAGGTTTTCGCTCTAGCTGGCTTCCACTTTGTTTTTAAAAGGAGGCTTAAAAATGCCAATTCCCCTTAGCAATCCATTTTTCTTTACTTTTCGCCCTAGCTGGCTTGAAGTGATCGGAAAATTGACCATGAAAAAGGGCAATTTCCCTTAGCAACGAAAAAAAGTACCAAGTTGCCCCATGCTGGATAGAAAGTTTTTTAAAATGGAGCAGATTTTTCTCATTTCCTAAGGGAGATGACAAGTCTGTACTTTTGTCCCATGCTGGATAGAATTGCGTTTATATATATATAAATGGCTGTTTTTCGTCGAAAAATAGGTAAAAAGTTCATCTATCTCACCATGTGGAAAACCTTACTTTTTCTCATTCCCTTTGTAAATGCCTATTTTCGCGGGGTATCTTTTTCTAAAAGTTTGATCCTGGGAAAAGTCATACTTTTTGTCCCAATTCATACTTATCTTCTGATCGGTTGCTTTGAATGTCTGTTCTGTTCTTCCACGGCTCCACTATTGGTAGGCACTATTGCGGATCACATTGGTCTATCGAAAGAAAACGGGCACATCGCATCAACTATTTCACTTGGCTATACGCATTTATTGGGATCCAAATGGACTCAACATTATTTGGGAGCGGCATTGACGCCACCTCTTCCGAGCGAAGGGACAAAACCAACTCAAGTTGAGTATACAACAACCTAGGCTAGGCAGGCCGGCGAATCCAAAAGATCAGTACGAAAGCTAGGTCTACGAAAGCAGTTCGTTCCTATTCTCAATGAAAAGCGATTGGTCGATGCAGCCCTGTCTGTGATAAAGCTATCTTGCCCTAGTCCCTCCCTTCCGTCTAAGAAGATATATATACTTCCTTTGGTTTCAGTGGCATGTTTCTTATGAGAATCGAGCCTATTTATCACTTTTAGTACCTGGAGAAGGGAATGCATCATCCGCGAGGTAGGAGTGGCTTGCGGGCTCCTAATGAGGGCATACAACATGGGTCTAACAGTAATCGAGTAATAAGCTTCAGTGTGGATGTCTTTTTTTTTCATTGGCATGACCATTCGTTCTGCCCGATCGTCTTACTCTTTTTTCTACAGCAGCAAGGATCTCGCAATCTATGGCTCAGAAAGCAGGTTTCTGTTTGGTGTGTCGCTGACACTGCCTCTCTACTTTTAGAAATGAACGTTCGGGCTTACTACTCCTGAGGCTAGGGGACTGGTATCTACATCCGAGGCCACAGGCAGTTGTTCCTGCTGTGGGTCCAGAATTGTTGTATAATGGCTTAGACTAAAACAGCACCGAGACTAAACTAAGAGCTGAGTCAGTAAAGTACTTATAGGATTTCAAACATTACCTATTACTGCATTATTTGTTGCTGCGAGTCAAGAAAAGAAAGTGTGGAGCTCCGTGAAGAAGCAAGTTCAATTACTCAAACGTTGGAACTATTGTAAAACACATTCCGTCGCCCAAGTCAGATCATTGCCTACTGGCCACGAGGCTTATGAGGCCAGCGGAGGAGGTGGAGGGAAACGTATGAGATGAGGGATTTGGACTTGCTACACTTACCAGATGTGAAGTAGTGAAATGCTTTCCTTCCATAGCGAACTTTCCCATAGCCGTAGTTCCAGACTCTCCGAAGCCTATGACCAAGAGTAAGGGCACTCAGCAGGCTGCACCGATTAGAGAGAGTACGTCGTCTATTCATTCCACTCATTCCTTAACGTCCAAAGCTCAGAATTCATAAAGTTAATAGGTGGGTAGGTGTTCTTAGGTTCGTAACATGCCTTTCTCGGAAGCCTTGTTGAATTAATGGCAAGGGAGATATTAGCTTAATGGCTTGGGGTAAGATGCTATGCTTGAGTCAGCGGAAATCATTTATGACGAAGAAAATAAATCATAGGTAGTTACCTCTCCAGTAGCCGGGTATGAGAGGTCTAGTTCGGTGAGAATAGATAGGGATAGAAAGACCATCCTGGTGCACATGCTATGGGTTTTATTGTTTGTTGGGAAAGCAAGGAAGACTAGCTTTGGCGTGGGAAGCTTACCAATTTATGCGGTGGCTACTCGATCGAGAAGAAAGAGCAGTTGTTACCCGCCTCCACTATTAAGCAGCATGAGCCACTAGACTGACTCGATATCCGTGTGTGGATCCGCCCGAAGGCAGTCGATTGGAAAAGATGAAGACAAGGAAGAGCCATTCTTCATACATAGGAGCGAGTGGTCGAAATGGAAAGCGGACAAACGGAATTATGTACAACTATATAGGGTTCGGTTCTTTCTTCTGTCCCAGGTCCTTTCTTCTCTTGCGGATCTTTCTTTGAGAGATAGACGCTGTTCTCTGCCATACTGTGGCTGTGCACTTTAGCACTTCTTCTTTCACTTGGTTTTTCTTCCTTCCCTTCGGTACTCCTTAACTCGGAGATACTCCTTCG